TTTTCACATTTTATATTTATAGAAAAAATTATTTTATACGGTTTTATACTAATTTGTTAGTATAAAACTTCTAAAATTTTATTTTATTATATTAAATATTTAATGTATATATATATATATAATATAATAAATTATTGAAAAAATTAATATTAATTATTTTAATATAATATTATTTGGCTAAATTGTAAAATTTTATATAGCCATTTTATTTTTACATTTAATATTATGAAGAAAAAAAGAAAGAAATTATTAATTGATTTATAGACATATTTTAAATTATTAAATAATTATATATACATTAAATATTTTAATATAAAAAAAAAAAAAAAAAAATCTATGTGAAAAATTTCATCTATAAATAAATTTTTATAGTTTAAAAAATTTAATATAAGTTTATTTTACATATAAATTTTAGTGGCAAATTTTAATTATTTGGATAATATTTAAATAATAAAGGTAGTAATTAATATTAAAAATTTAAGAAATTAAGATTTAGTAATATTAAAATTAATAACTAATTTTGTGCCAGCAGTTGCGGTTATACAAAAATTAAATTAAATTTTATTAGTAATTATATAATAAAAAAATTTATAATTTAAAATTTAAATTATTAGGTGAAATTTTAATTTAATAAAAAATTATTAATTATTATGAATTAATAAATTTTGTAAAAAACTAGGATTAGATACCCTATTATTAAAAAATTAAATAAATAATACTAAAAAAGTAGGTAAAATTTTATTGAAACTTAAATAATTTGGCGGTATTTTAGTTCATTCAGAGGAATCTGTTTATTAATTGATAATCCACGAATAAATTTACTTAATTTATTATTTTGTATATCGTTGTTCAAAAAATATTTTTTAATAATTAATAATATTTTAAGTTTTAAATAAAAAATTAAATCAGATCAAGATGCAGATTATAATTAAGAATATAATGGATTACAATAAATTTATTTATATGAATTTTAAATAGAATAATTTAATTGAAAGTGGATTTGAATGTAATTTTATTTAAATTAATAAAATGATTTATAATTAAAATATGTACATATTGCCCGTCGCTTTCATAATATAAATTGAAATAAGTCGTAACAAAGTAGAGGTACTGGAAAGTGTTTCTAGAAAGATCGAATTAGAGCTTGAAAAGTATTTCATTTACATTGAAAAGATTATTAATTTATTTAATTAATTTGAGGGGGAAAAATTAATAAAATAAAAAATAATAAAAAAAATTTTAATATTAAAATATATTTAATGGGGGTTAAAGTATTTTTAATAGAAAAAATTTTAAAATTTATAGTTAATTAGTATTGTAAAAGAATTTTGAAATAATTGAAAAATAATTTTTTAAAAAGTAAATTTAATTTATTGTATCTTGTGTATCAGAGTTTATTAATAAATTTTTAAAATTTTAAATTTCTCGAATTTAAAAGAGTTAATTAGTTAATAAAGTTGTTGTGGCATAAATATTTTTAATATCTAATTAGAAATGAAATGTTAATCGTTTTTAAATATATCTAGTTTTTTTAGAAAAAAATTTAATTTTTTATTTAATTAAAAATTTAAATAAATGATTATTTAAATTTTTAATTAAATATAATAATTTAAGGGATAAGCTTTAAATTAAAATTTTATAATTAATTAATATTTTATTTAAAAATTTTATAATTTATATTGTTAATAAATTTTATTTTGTTATAAATAATTTTAAATAAATAAAAATTTAATTTTAATTTAATTTTTTATAAAAAAAATTTATTACAATAAAAAATTTAAAGAAATTATGATAAAATTAGTAAAAAAAATAAAATTTTTAAAAATTATTTTTAAAAATTATTATTGAGGAATTCGGCAAAAATTTATATTCACTTGTTTATCAAAAACATGTCTTTTTGTTAATAATTTAAAGTCTAATCTGCCCACTGATGTAATATTGAAGGGCTGCAGTATTTTGACTGTACAAAGGTAGCATAATCATTAGTCTCTTAATTGGTGACTTGTATGAAGGATTGGATGAGATATAAGCTGTCTTAATAGTATTTAATTGAATTTAATTTTTTATTTAAAAAGTTAAAATAATTTAAAAAGACGAGAAGACCCTATAGAGTTTTATATTTTATTAAATTAAAATTATTTATATAATTATTAATATAGATTTAATTTTAATATTTTGTTGGGGTGACAAAAAAATAAAAAAAACTTTTTTTATTATTTACATAAATAAATGAATTTTTGATCCAATTTTATTGATTAAAAGAAAAAATTACCTTAGGGATAACAGCGTAATTTTTTTTTTTAGTTCTTATAAGAAAAAAAGTTTGCGACCTCGATGTTGGATTAAGATAAAATTTAAATGCAAAAGTTTAAAATTTTTGATCTGTTCGATCATTAAAATCTTACATGATCTGAGTTCAAACCGGTGTAAGCCAGGTTGGTTTCTATCTTTTAAAAATTTTAATATTTTAGTACGAAAGGATTGAATATTATAATTAAATTAAAATATTAAGAATTTTATTAATTTTTTATTCAAATGAAAAAAAAATTAAAATGTAAAGGCTATTTTGGCAGAAAAAATGTGATGATTTTAGAAGTCATGAATGTATAATTTATTATATAGATAGTATAATGTATATAATAGATTTATATTTGATTTTTATTGGATTATTAATTTTAATTATTGGGGTAATAGTAGGAATTGCCTTTTTAACTTTATTAGAGCGTAAAGTATTAGGTTATATCCAAATTCGTAAAGGACCTAATAAGTTAGGAATAGTTGGGTTATTACAACCTTTTTCTGATGGGGTTAAATTATTTACAAAAGAACAAACTTATCCTAATTATTCAAATTATTTTTGTTATTATTTTTCTCCGGTAGTTAGTTTTTTAATATCTTTATTAATTTGGATATTAATTCCTTATTATTTTAATATGGTTAGTTTTAATTTAGGAGTTTTATTTTTTTTTTGTAGAATTAGTTTGGGGGTTTATACAGTTATAATTGCTGGTTGATCTTCAAATTCTAATTATGCTTTATTAGGGGGGTTACGAGCGGTAGCTCAAACAATTTCTTATGAGGTAAGATTAGCTTTAATTTTTATATCTGGCTTATTAATAATTATAGATTTTAATTTTTTAATATTTTTTAGATATCAAAAATTAATTTGGTTTATTTTTTTCATATTTCCTTTATCTTTATGTTGAATTTCTTCAATAATAGCTGAAACTAATCGTACTCCTTTTGATTTTGCCGAAGGAGAAAGAGAGTTGGTATCAGGGTTTAATGTAGAATATAGAAGAGGAGGGTTTGCTTTAATTTTTTTAGCAGAATATTCTAGTATTTTATTTATAAGATTTTTATTTGTTTTAGTTTATTTAGGAGGATATACTTTAAGTTTAATGTTTTATTTAAAATTAACTTTAATTTCTTTTTTATTTATTTGGATTCGAGGGACATTACCTCGGTATCGTTATGATAAGTTAATATATTTAGCTTGAATAGGGTATTTACCTGTTGCTTTAAATTTTTTATTATTATTTATAGGAGTTAAAATTTTTTTAATATAAATGAATTATTTTTAGTATAATTTTTAAATTAATAGAATAAATATTCTTTCTTAAGTTTTCAAAACAAATGCTTTTAAAAGCTTATTAATTAAAAATTATTTATTAAATAAAAGTTTGTCTCAATAAATACTAATTAAAGGATTTAAGATAAAATATAAAAAATAAAAAATTGTTAGTAATTGTCCTGTGATAATATAAGGAGCTTCTACAGGACGAGCCCCAATTCAAGTTAATAAAATTACTATTATTACAAAAATTCAAAATATAAATTGATTAATTGGGTAGAATTGTAATCCTTGAATTTTTTTTAAAAATGTTAAAGGGAAAATAATTAAAATTAAAATAGATATTACTAAAGCAATTACTCCTCCTAATTTATTAGGAATAGATCGTAAAATAGCATAGGCAAAAAGAAAATATCATTCTGGTTGAATATGAATAGGAGTTACTAATGGATTAGCTGGGATAAAATTATCAGGATCTCCTAATAAGTAGGGATTAGATAAAGTTAATATTAATAAAAATATTATTAAAATTAAAAATCCAATTAAATCTTTATATGTAAAATAGGGGTGAAAGGGAATTTTATCTATATTACTATTAATTCCTAAAGGATTATTTGAACCTGTTTGGTGTAAAAATAATAAATGAATTATTGTTAATATTAAAATAATAAATGGTAAAAGAAAATGAAATGTATAAAATCGAGTTAGGGTGGCATTATCTACAGCAAATCCCCCTCAAATTCAATTAACTAATATAGTTCCTAAATAAGGGATAGCTGAAAGAAGATTAGTAATTACAGTTGCTCCTCAAAATGATATTTGACCTCAAGGGAGTACATAACCTATGAAAGCAGTAGCTATTAATATAAATAAAATAATTACTCCAATAAATCAAGTATATTTAAGGTTAAAAGATTCATAGTAAATTCCTCGACCAATATGAAGATAAATACAAATAAAGAAAAAAGATGCCCCATTGGCATGAAGAGTTCGAATTAATCAACCATAATTTACATTTCGGCAAATATAATTAACACTAAAGAAAGCTAATTCAATATTTGCTGTATAATACATAGTTAAGAAAAGACCTGTTAAAATTTGAATTATTAAACATAAAGCTAATAAAGATCCAAAGTTTCATCATATAGAAATATTAGAGGGTGATGGTAAATCAATTAAAGATCCATTAATAATTTTTAAAATAGGGTGAGTTTTTCGAATAGGGAGAAATTTATTTATCATTTTTATTTAAATATTAGTTCGTAAAGGCCCATAAAAAATATTAGTAATTTTTACTATTGCTACTAAAGTAATAAATAAGTAAACAATTAATAAGTATGTAATTAAAAAATTTTGATTATTGTATAATTTATTTAAATTAATTTTATTTTCATTTAAGAATATAATTGAATTTCTAAAATTAATTATTTCTGAATTATTAGTATTAAAATTTATTCAATTTAGGTTATTTCAAAATATTATTATTATTAAAATTGTAAAAAATAATATAAAAAAAATAAATATTTTTATATTTAAATTAAATGAAAATAATTCATTAGAGGCAATTCTAGAAACATAAATAAATAAAACTAATAATCCACCAAGAAATGTTAAAAAAAGAATATATGAAAATCAATAAGTTTTAATTATTATTCCTGATAATAAACAAGTAAGTAAAGTTTGAATTAAAATTATTAATCCTATAGATAAAGGATGGTTAAGGAAATATATAATAAAAGAAAAAAAAATGATTAATCTAGATAAAATAATTTTTATTATTTCAAAGAATAGTTTAATAAAAATAGTAATTTTGGAGATTACAGATAGGAATAAATTCTTTCTTTGAAGTTTTTAAAGAAAAGTTCTTAATTTTGGTTTACAAGACCAATGTTTTTTTAAACTATAAAAACTTATTTTAATGATAATTATAAATAATTTATTGGTTATTTTTATTATGTTTATTATTGGGAATTTAATTTTTGTTTCAAAAAATAAACATTTATTAATTGTTTTATTAAGTTTAGAATTTATTGTTTTAAGAATTTTTTTTATTTTATTATTATATTTAAGATTTATTGAATATGATATGTATATATTAATAGTTTTTTTAGTATTTACTGTTTGTGAAGGGGCTTTAGGTTTATCTATTTTAGTTTCAATAATTCGTACTCATGGTAATGATTATTTTCAAAGATTTAGTTTATTATAATATATGTTAAAATTTTTAATAATAATAATTTTTATAATTCCTTTATGTTTAAAACAAAATATTTTTTGAATGGTTCAAATATTAATTTTTTTAATATTTTATTTATTTATAAATTTAACTATTAATTTAAATTTATTTTCTAATTTAAGATATTTTTATTCTTGTGATTTGATTTCTTTTGGTTTAATTTTATTAAGAATTTGAATTTGTGGTTTAATAGTTATAGCAAGAGAAAATTTATTAAAATTAAATTTTTATTATAATTTTTTTTTATTTAATGTTATTTTTTTATTAATTATATTATATTTAACTTTTAGAGTAATAAATTTATTTATATTTTATTTATTTTTTGAGGGGAGTTTAATTCCAACTTTATTATTAATTATTGGTTGAGGATATCAACCTGAGCGTATTCAAGCAGGAATGTATTTATTATTTTATACATTATTTGCTTCTTTACCTTTATTTATGGGTATTTTTTATATTTTTAATAATATAAATAGAATAATAATTTATTTTTTAAAATTTTATAATTTAAATTATTTATTATTATATTTAAGAATAGTTATTGCTTTTTTAGTAAAAATACCTATATATTTTGTTCATTTATGATTACCTAAAGCTCATGTAGAAGCTCCTGTTTCTGGATCTATAATTTTAGCTGGAATTATATTAAAATTAGGGGGGTATGGGTTATTACGAGTTTTAATTTTTTTACAAAAAATTAATTTAAAATTAAATTATATTTGAATTAGAGTTAGATTATTAGGAGGGTTTTATATTAGATTAAAGTGTTTTTGTCAAGTAGATATTAAGTCTTTAATTGCTTATTCTTCTGTTGCTCATATAAGAATTGTGATTGGGGGTATTATAGTAATAAATTATTGGGGTTATAATGGATCTTATATTTTAATAATTGGTCATGGGTTATGTTCATCTGGAATATTTTGTTTAGCTAATATTAGATATGAACGACTTCATAGTCGAAGTATATATATTAATAAAGGATTGATAAATTTTATACCTTCTTTAAGATTATGATGATTTTTATTATTATCTTCCAATATAGCAGCTCCTCCTTCATTAAATTTAATAGGGGAAATTAGATTAATTAATGCTATAATAAGATGATCTTATTTTTCTATAATTTCATTAATATTAATTTCGTTTTTTAGAGCAGGGTATAGATTATATTTATTTTCTTTCACTCAACATGGTAAATTTTATCAAGGTTTATATAGATTTTATATAGGAGTGTCTCGGGAGTATTTAATATTATTTTTACATTGGTTTCCTTTAAATTTAATAATTTTAAAGGTAGATTATTCAATAATTTGATTTTAAGATTTAAATAATTTAATAAAAATATTGATTTGTGGAATCAAAAATATGGTATATATCATTTTAAATTATTTTTTATAAAAATTATTCAATTTGTTTTATTTCTTTTATTTTTTTATTTATATATAGTATATTGAATTTTATTTTTATAATTTATTTTATTATAAATGATTTAGTTTATTTTTTTGAGTGGGAGATTATCACTTTAAATTCTGTGTCTATTATTATATCAATTTTACTAGATTGAATATCATTGTTATTTATAATATTTGTTTGTTTAATTTCTTCTGTTGTTATTTATTATAGAAAAAGATATATAAGTTCTGAGTTAAATTTAGATCGATTTATTATTTTAGTATTATTATTTGTATTTTCTATAATTTTATTAATTATTAGCCCTAATATTATTAGTATTTTGTTAGGATGAGATGGTTTAGGATTAGTTTCTTATTGTTTAGTTATTTATTATCAAAATCTTAAATCTTACAATGCTGGGATATTAACAGCTTTGACCAATCGAATTGGGGATGTATTTATTTTAATAGTAATTTCTTGAATATTAAATTATGGAAGATGAAATTATATTTTTTATTTAGAATTTATAAATAATGATTTAGAAATAAAAATTATTGGAGTTATAATTATTTTAGCTGCTATAACAAAAAGAGCTCAAATTCCATTTAGTTCTTGATTACCAGCGGCAATAGCAGCTCCAACGCCTGTTTCTGCTTTAGTTCATTCTTCTACTTTAGTTACTGCAGGAGTTTATTTATTAATTCGATTTAATATATTATTAATTGATATATTTTTTTTTAAAATTTTATTATTATTATCTATTTTAACTATATTTATAGCTGGAATTTCAGCTAATTATGAATTTGATTTAAAAAAAATTATTGCTTTATCAACTTTAAGACAATTAGGTTTAATAATAAGAATTTTAAGAATAGGATTTCCTGATTTAGCTTTTTTTCATTTATTAACTCATGCTATATTTAAGGCTATATTATTTATATGTGCTGGAGTAGTTATTCATATGATAAATGATATTCAAGATATTCGTTATATAGGGGGTATTAGTTTATTTATTCCATTAACATCATTATGTTTAAATATTTCTAATATAGCTTTATGTGGTATTCCTTTTTTAGCAGGATTTTATTCAAAAGATTTAATTTTAGAAATAGTGAGTTTTAGTAGATTAAATTTTTTAGTATTTTTTTTTTATTATGTTTCTACAGGATTGACAATATTTTATACTTTTCGTTTAATTATGTATACTATAATTATAGATTTTAATTTAATATCAATTTATAATTTATATGATGAAGATTTTACTATATTAAAAAGTATGATAGTTTTATTATTTATAAGAGTAATTAGTGGAAGATTTTTAAGATGAATAATTTTTTCTTACCCTTATATAATTTATTTGCCTTTTAATATAAAGATAATAGTAATTTATGTTAGATTATTAGGGGGAATTTTTGGGTATTTAATTAGAAATATAAATATTTATAGTGTGAATAAATTTTTAATGACTTATAATTTAAGAAATTTTTTATGTTTAATATGATTTATACCGAATTTATCTACCTATGGGGTTATTTATTATTTTTTAAATTTAGGTCAAAATTTAATAAAAAATATTGATTTAGGTTGAAGAGAAATATATAGAGGACAAGGAATAGTTAATATTTTAAAGAATTATTCTATTTTTTATAATATTTTTCAGTTAAATAATATAAAAATTTATTTATTTAGATTTATTTTATGATTATTTATAATATTTATAGTAATTTTATTATTTATTTAAATTTAAATAGCTTATATGTAGAGCATAATATTGAAGATATTAAGGAAATTATTTTAATTTTTAAATATTTATAAAAATTTGATATTTTATTTTTACAATGAAAATGTAATGTTTTAATAAACTATATAAATAATTAGAAATATTAATGGAATTTAACCACTAAAAATTAAGTTAGCAGCTTAATTTTAAACTTTATATTTCTTAATTGGAATATTTATTCAATTTTATCATTAACAGTGATATACCTCTTTTTGGTTTCAATTAAGAATAAATAAGCAAATGATAGATATTATTATTTAAATAAGGAGTAAATTAATTACTCTATTTTTAAGTCGAAATTAAATGCATTTATTGCTTCTTATTTAAATATAAGGTAAATTGAGAATTCAATATTTTTTGAATGCAAATCAAATATTTTTAATTAAATTATAACCCTAATTTGTTCAAGTTAATATATTTTGATTTCATTCATGATAAACTCCTAATAATAAAATAATAATAAAGAAAATACTTGTTTTTATTCAAATGAAAAAATTAACTGTTTTAAATAAGTAAATAATAGGGAAAATTAAGGCAATTTCTACATCAAAAATTAAAAAAATAATTGTGATTAAAAAAAAATGTAATGAAAAAGGAATTCGAGCAGAAGATTTAGGGTCAAATCCACATTCAAATGGTGAACATTTTTCTCGATCTCTAAAAGATTTTTTAGATAAAATAATTGATAAAATTATAAGTAAATTTGAAAATATTAAGATTAAAATTAAAATAGTTGTTATTAAAATAATTATTTATATTAAAAATAATTAAACTTTTTGATTGGAAGTCAAATATACTAAATATATTATATAAATAATTAATTACCTCATCAGTAAATAGAAATATAAAGAAATAATCATACTACATCTACAAAGTGTCAATATCATGCAGCTGCTTCAAATCCAAAGTGATGATTACTTGAGAAATGATTTGAGTTGTGTCGTAAGAAGCAAATTAATAAAAATAATGTCCCAATAATTACATGAAGTCCATGAAATCCAGTAGCTATAAAAAAAGTTGACCCATAAATACTATCTGCAATAGTGAAAGGAGCTTCTAAATATTCATAAGCTTGAAGAATTGTAAAATAAATTCCTAAGATAATAGTAATAAAAAGACTTTGAGTTGTTTGAGAATAATTATTTTCTATTAAGGCATGATGAGTTCAAGTGACTGTTACCCCTGAACTAATTAAAATAATAGTATTAAGAAGAGGGATGTGGAAAGGATTAAAGGGGGTAATACTTAAAGGAGGTCATATAGATCCAATTTCAATATTAGGTGATAAGCTTCTATGAAAAAAAGCTCAAAAAAATGATAAAAAAAAGAAAATTTCTGATACAATAAAAAGAATTATTCCTCATCGAAGTCCTTTTGTTACTAAAATTGTATGTTTACCTTGATAAGTACCCTCTCGACTTACATCTCGTCATCATTGATATATAGTTAAAAGTGTAATAATATAACCAATAATTAATAGATTTATACTAAAATTATGGAATCATTTTACTAAACCAGTTACTAAAGTTATAACTCCAATAGCTCCTGTTAATGGTCAGGGGCTATAATCTACTAAGTGATAAGGATGGCTATATAAATTTTTCATTAATTAACTTCTCTAGAATAAAGTGTTCTTAAAATTGCAATTACATATGATTGAATAATAGCAACTGCTGATTCTAAAATTAATAAAAGAATTTGAATTAAAATTAAAAAAATAATTAAATAAGATGGGATAATTGATCCTATATTGCTTAATAAAGTTATTAATAAATGTCCTGCAATTATATTGGCTGTTAATCGGACAGCTAAGGTTCCAGGTCGGATAATATTACTAATAGTTTCGATTAAGACTATAAAAGGTATAAGAATTGTAGGAGTACCTTGGGGAATTATGTGAATAAATATATGTTGATAATTATTAATTCATCCATAAAGTATAAATCTTAATCAAAGGGGTAAAGAGATTCTTATCGATAAAGATAAATGACTAGTTCTTGTAAAAATATAAGGAAATAACCCTAAAAAATTATTAAATAAAACAAATGAGAATAAAGAAATAAAAATAAATGTTGATCCTTGAAAATAATTATTTTTTAGTAAAGTTTTGAATTCATTATGAAGTTTTAATAAAATAAATTTTCATATAATAAAATGACGATTTGGAATAAATCAAAAAGAACAAGGTAAAAATAATAGTCCTAAAAAAGTTCTTAATCAATTAATTGATAAATTTAGGATATTTGTAGAAGGATCAAAAATTGAAAATAAATTACTTATCATTTTCAAATAAGATTTTTAATTTTTTTATTAGTTAATTTATTATTAGATTTATTTACATTAAAATTAAAAATATAATAATTTATAATATTAAAAATAAAGAAAATAATAATAAAAAAAATAAATGAAAATATTCAATTAATTGGTATTATTTGTGGAATAAAAGAATATTAATATATTAATAATTTAAATTTGACATATTTATGTTATTTAATTTAACTAATTCTTTTTAGGTATAAAATAATAATATTTATCATTAGAAGTAATTGCTAATTTACTATAAAATGGTTTAAGAGACCAGTACTTGCTTTCAGTCATCTAATGAGGAAGGATAATTATTAATTCAATTAATAAAATTTTTAATCGAAATTCTTTCAATTACAATAGGTATAAAACTATGATTAGCTCCACAAATTTCTGAACATTGACCAAAAAAAATTCCAGGTCGATTAATAAAAAAATTTGTTTGATTTAATCGACCTGGGTTAGCATCTACTTTCACCCCTAAAGAAGGAATAGTTCATGAATGGATAACATCTGAAGCTGTTACTATAATTCGAATTTGATTATTTATAGGTAAAATAATTCGATTATCAACATCTAATAAACGAAATCTATTTAATGATAAATCATTAGTTGGAATTATATAAGAATCAAATTCAATATTATGAAAATCAGAATATTCATATCTTCAATATCATTGGTGTCCAATAGATTTTAAAGTAATTAACGGATTATTAAGTTCATCAAGTAAATAAAGTAATCGTAGAGAAGGTAAAGCAATAAAAATTAAAGTAATAGCTGGGAGAATTGTTCAAATTAATTCAATTATTTGTCCTTCTAAAAGAAATCGATTAATATAATTATTAAAAAATAATCTAATTATTAAATAACCTACTAGAATTGTAGTTATAATTAAAATAACTAAAGTATGATCATGAAAAAAAGTAATTTGTTCTATAAGTGGGGATGCTCCATTTTGTAAGTTTAAATTTGATCAAGTGGCCACTTCTAAAAAAAGGAAAATTCCTTTATTTATGGGGTTTAAATCCATTACATATAGTCTGCCATATTAGAAATTACTTAAAATTGGTAATTCATTATATGAATGTTCTGCTGGAGGTAAATTTTGATATCATTCAATAGAAGAAGGTATATTTAAGGTGAATAAAGCAATTCGTTGATAAATTATTGATTCTCAAATAATAATTAATATAAGTATTACAGCAAGTAATGAAATATAAGATCCTAATGATGAAATTAAATTTCAAGAGAGGTAAGAGTCTGGATAATCAGAATATCGTCGAGGTATCCCAGCTAATCCTAAAAAATGTTGAGGAAAGAAAGTTAAATTAACCCCTAAAAATATAATAAAAAATTGAATTTTTAATAAAAATGGATTTAAAGATAAGCCAGTAAATAAAGGGTATCAATGAATAAATCCTCCTATAATAGCAAATACTGCTCCTATGGAAAGAACATAATGGAAATGTGCTACAACATAATATGTATCATGTAGAGTGATATCAATAGATGAATTGGCTAAAATGACTCCAGTTAATCCTCCTACTGTAAATAAAAATACAAATCCTAATCTTCATAAAATTGAAGGACTATAATTAATTTGAGTTCCATGAAGAGTTGCTAATCAACTAAAAATTTTAATACCAGTTGGAACAGCAATAATTATAGTTGCTGATGTAAAATAAGCTCGAGTATCAATATCTATTCCTACAGTAAATATATGATGAGCTCAAACAATAAATCCTAATAAACCAATAGCCATTATTGCATAAATTATACCTAAACAACCAAAAGTTTCTTTTTTTCCACTTTCTTGTGAAATAATATGTGAAATTATACCAAATCCTGGTAAAATTAAAATATAAACTTCTGGATGCCCAAAAAATCAAAAAAGATGTTGATATAAAATAGGATCTCCTCCTCCAGCAGGGTCAAAAAAAGAAGTATTTAAATTACGATCCGTTAAAAGTATAGTAATAGCTCCCGCTAAAACTGGTAAAGAAAGTAATAAAAGAAAAGCTGTAATTCCAACAGCTCATACAAATAAAGGTATTTGGTCAAAAGATAAATTATTTATTCGTATATTAATAATTGTTGTAATAAAATTAATAGCTCCAAGAATAGATGAAATTCCGGCTAAATGTAAAGAGAAAATGGCTAAATCAACAGATCTACCTCCATGGGCAATATTAGAAGAAAGAGGGGGGTAAACGGTTCAGCCAGTACCTGCTCCATTTTCTACAATTCTTCTAGAGATTAAAAGAGTTAATGAGGGAGGTAGAAGTCAAAAACTTATATTATTTATTCGAGGGAAGGCTATATCAGGGGCTCCTAATATTAATGGTACTAATCAATTTCCAAATCCTCCAATTATAATAGGCATTACTATAAAGAAAATTATAATGAAAGCATGAGCTGTAACAATAGTATTATAAATTTGATCATCACCAATTAAAGATCCGGGGGTTCCTAATTCTGCTCGAATTAGTAATCTTAAAGAGGTTCCGACTATTCCTGCTCAAATTCCAAAAATGAAATATAAAGTTCCAATATCTTTATGATTAGTTGAATAAAGTCATTTTCGCTGAAAAATAATAAAATGGCTGAAGGATAAGCGATAAATTGTAAATTTATTTACGAGAAAAATTCTCTTTTATTAAGCTTTATAGTCAATAATGATATAAGATTGCAAATCTTAAGGGGTAAAAATTACTAAGGCTTAAAGAAATTTTCTTTATAAATAATTTTGAAGACTATTAGTTTAATTTAACTTAAAACCTTCATTTAAAAAAATAAAAAAGTTCTTAGGATTATTCCTAGGATTGAAATTAATGAAAAAAAATTTATTAATCATAAAAAATTATTATTTAAGTTAATTTTTAATCATTTTATTTTAAAATAGTTGAATATAAAACATGAATAAATAATTCGAATATAAAAAAAAATAATAATTAAGCTAGATATAATAAATAAAAAAGTTAATAAGTAAAATTCATTTGTTATTAAAAAATTAATTATAATTCATTTAGGTAAAAATCCTAAAAATGGAGGTAATCCTCCTAAAGATAAAAAATTAATTAATAAATTTAGTTTAATTAAAGGAGTGATATTATTAATAAATAATTGATTAATAAAAAATACATTTAAATTAAAAAAAAAGAAACATATGATACTAATTAAAAAGGAATATATTCTAAAATAAAAAATTCATAAATTTTCTCTAATTATAATAGAATAAATTATTCAACCTAAATTATTAATAGAAGAAAATGCTATTAATTTTCGAAGGGAAGTTTGATTTAATCCTCCAATAGCTCCAATTATGATATTAAAAATAATTATCAGGTATAAAAAATTTTTATTATAATAATATGACAATAAAATTATGGGGGTAATTTTTTGTCAAGTTATTAAAATAAAATTATTTAATCAAGATAACCCTTCTACAATATTTGGGAATCAGAAATGAAAAGGAGCTGAGCCTATTTTTATTAATAATGAAGAATTAATTGTAATTGAAATAAAATTATCTGTATTAAAATTTTTTAATAAAGTTATTTTTAATAAAATTATAAATAAAAAATTAATAGAGGCAATAGATTGAGTTAGAAAATATTTTAAGGCAGCTTCAGAGGCTAGTAAATTTGAGGGGGATGAAATTAGGGGGATAAATCTTAATAGATTAATTTCTAAGCCAATTCAGCATCCAAATCAAGAATTTGAAGAAATTGAAATTAATGTTCTAAAAAAAAGAATAAAAGAAAAAAATATTTTATTTGAATTGTTTAAAAAGTAAATTTAAAATATTATTATTTAAATAGGGAGAATTATAAGTTCTTTATTCTAGAGAATTATATTTTAGTGTAAGATGCACAATAGTTTTTGATACTATTAGGTATAGTTTAATTCTATAAAGTATAATAAAGGTAGAATTTCTACTTAATTTATTCTATCAGAATAATCCTTTAATCAGGCACTTTATTTCTTAAAAAAAAGAAGATCTTTATATTTGAGGTATGAACCCAAAAGCTTAAATTTAGCTTATTTTTAA